AGATGAGGATAAACTAGTGACCTCGGATATTAATGAAATCTATAGAAGAATTATCTATCGGAATAATACTCTTACAGATCTATTAACAACAAGTATAGCTACGCCAGAAGAATTAATAATATCTCAGGAAAAATTGCTGCAAGAAGCCGTGGATGCACTTCTTGATAATGGAATCTGCGGACAACCGATGAGGGATGATCATAATAGAGTTTACAAGTCTCTTTCAGATGTAATTGAAGGCAAAGAAGGAAGAGTTCGCGAGACTTTGCTTGGTAAACGGGTTGATTATTCAGGGCGGTCAGTGATTGTCGTGGGCCCTTCACTTTCATTACATCGATGTGGATTGCCTCGCGAAATAGCAATAGAACTTTTCCAGGCATTTGTAATTCGTGACCTAATTAGAAAACATCTTGCTTCGAACATCGGAGTTGCTAAAAGTCAAATTCGAAAAAAAAAACCGATTGTATGGGAAATACTTCAGGAAATTCTGGATGACCATCCTGTATTGCTGAATAGAGCGCCTACTCTGCATAGATTAGGCATACAGGCATTCCTGCCCATTTTAGTGGAAGGGCGTGCTATTTGTTTACATCCATTAGTTTGTAAGGGCTTCAATGCAGACTTTGACGGGGATCAAATGGCTGTTCATGTGCCTTTATCTTTGGAGGCTCAAGCAGAGGCACGTTTACTTATGTTTTCTCATATGAATCTTTTGTCTCCAACTATTGGAGATCCCATTTCTGCACCAACTCAAGATATGCTTAGTGGACTCTATTTCTTAACGAGTGGAAATCGTCGGGGTATTTGTGTAAATAGGTATAATCCATGTAATCGTATAAACTATCAAAATGAAGATAATAACTATAAGTATACAAAAAAAAAAGAACCTTTTTTTTCTAATGCCTATGATGCAATTGGAGCTTATCGGCAAAAACGCATCAATTTAGGTAGTCCCTTGTGGCTGCGGTGGCGACTAGATCAACGCGTTATTGCTGCAAGAGAAATTCCCATCGAAATTCACTATGAATCTTTGGGGACCTATTATGAGATTTATGGACACTATCTAATAGTAAGAAGTATAAAAAAAGAAATTCTTTATATATATATTCGAACCACTCTCGGTCATATTTCTCTTTATCGAGAAATAGAAGAAGCCATACAGGGGTTTTGGCAGGGCTGTTGTAATTCTATGCTACCAGGGGGAATTCGAGTCTCACCGGGTTAACTAGGACTATAATTGCAATTGCGGAATTTATACGTGAATCAAGATCTAGAAAAGGAAGTTTTACAATCACTGACTCAAACCCATTGTCAAATTCTACTCAGCGCAATATGGAGGTACTGATGGCAGAACGGCCCACTCAGGTCTTTCACAATAAAATGATAGACGGAACTGCCATGAAACGACTTATTAGTCGATTTATTGATCACTATGGAATAGGATATACATCACATATCCTGGATCAAGTAAAGACTCTGGGTTTCCGACAAGCTACCGCCGCATCCATTTCATTAGGAATTGATGATCTTTTAACAATACCTTCTAAAAGATGGCTAGTTCAAGACGCTGAACAACAAAGTTTTATTTTGGAAAAACACCATCATTATGGGAATGTACACGCGGTAGAAAAATTACGTCAATCGATCGAGATCTGGTATGCCACAAGTGAATATTTGCGACAAGAAATGAATCCTAATTTTCGGATGACCGATCCTTTTAATCCAGTCCATATAATGTCTTTTTCGGGAGCCAGAGGAAATGCATCTCAGGTACATCAATTAGTAGGTATGAGAGGATTAATGTCGGATCCCCAAGGGCAAATGATTGATTTACCCATTCAAAGCAATTTACGCGAAGGACTCTCTTTAACAGAATATATTATTTCTTGTTACGGAGCCCGTAAAGGAGTTGTGGATACCGCTATCCGAACATCAGATGCAGGATATCTCACGCGCAGACTTGTTGAAGTAGTTCAACACATTGTTGTACGTCGAACAGATTGCGGCACCGTCCGAGGTATTTCTGTAAGTCCTCGAAATGGAATGATGGCGGACAGGATTTTTATCCAAACATTAATTGGGCGTGTATTAGCAGATCATGTATATATAGGTTCGCGATGCATTGCTACTAGAAATCAAGATATTGGAGTTGGACTTGTCAATAGATTCATAACTTTTAGAGCACAACCAATCTCTATTCGAACTCCCTTTACTTGTAGGAGTACGTCGTGGATTTGTCAATTATGTTATGGCCGAAGTCCAGCTCATGACGACCTGGTCGAATTGGGAGAAGCTGTAGGTATTATTGCAGGTCAATCTATTGGAGAACCGGGCACTCAATTAACATTAAGAACTTTTCATACCGGCGGAGTATTCACAGGGGGTACTGCAGAACATGTGCGAGCCCCTTCTAATGGAAAAATAAAATTCAACGAGGATTTGGTTCATCCGACACGTACACGTCATGGACATCCTGCTTTTCTATGTTCTAGAGACTTAT